GGAGACGAGATCGACGTGTCATTGGTTCAAGAGAAGTTCCCATCGAAGTTCAATATGAATCTTTAGGTACTTATCATGAGATTTATGGGCACTATCTAATAGTAGGAAGTATAACAAAAGAAATCCGTTCTATATACATTCGAACTACTCTTGGTCATATTTCTTTTTATAGAGAATTAGAAGAAGCCATACAGGGTTTTTGTCGAGCCTACTCATACGCTATCTAATCTAATTTCTTAGATTAGGCGATGTTTGTGCCTAGTGCCTAGGGTAATTCAGGTCTCCCAAATTTCACTGGTATTCTAATTTCTGAATTTCTGTGTGAATCAAGATTGAGGAAAGGAAGTTTTCGAATCATTGACTTGGGTCCATTGTCGAATCCTACTTAGCAGAAGAAATATAAGAGAAGAGGTACTTATGGCAGAACGGGCTGATCTGGTCTTTCACAATAAAGTGATAAATGGAACTGCTATGAAACGACTTATTAGCAGGTTAATCGATCATTTCGGAATGGCATATACATCACATATCCTGGATCAAGTAAAAACTTTGGGTTTCCAGCAAGCCACTGCTACATCTATTTCATTAGGAATTGATGATCTTTTAACAATCCCTTCGAAGGGATGGTTAGTCCAAGACGCCGAACAACAAAGTTTTATTTTAGAGAAACACCATCATTATGGGAATGTACACGTGGTAGAAAAATTACGTCAATCCATTGAGATATGGTATGCTACAAGTGAATATTTGAGACAAGAAATGAATCCTAATTTTCGTATGACTGATCCTTCTAATCCAGTATATCTAATGTCCTTTTCGGGAGCTAGAGGAAATGCATCTCAGATACATCAATTAGTGGGTATGAGAGGATTAATGTCGGATCCCCAAGGACAAATGATTGATTTACCCATTCAAAGCAATTTACGTGAAGGACTTTCTTTGACAGAATATATAATTTCCTGCTATGGAGCTCGCAAAGGAGTTGTAGATACTGCTGTACGAACATCAGATGCTGGATACCTCACACGTAGACTTGTTGAAGTAGTTCAACACATTATTATACGTAGAACAGATTGTGGTACTATCCGAGGTATTTCCGTGAGCCCTCAAAATGGTATGACAGAAAAAATTTTTGTCCAAACACTAATTGGTCGTGTATTAGCAGACGATATATATATTGGTTTGCGATGTCTTGCCACTCGAAATCAAGATATTGGGATTGGACTTATAAATCGATTCATAACCTTTCGAGCACAACCAATATATATTAGAACCCCCTTTACTTGCAGGAGTACATCTTGGATCTGCCAATTATGTTATGGTCGGAGTCCTACTCATGGTGACCTGGTCGAATTGGGAGAAGCTGTAGGTATTATTGCAGGTCAATCAATTGGGGAACCAGGGACTCAACTAACATTAAGAACTTTTCATACCGGTGGAGTATTCACAGGTGGTACTGCCGAGTATGTACGAGCTCCTTCTAATGGAAAAATAAAATTGAATGAGAATTTGGTTCATCCCACACGTACCCATCATGGGCATCCCGCTTTTCTATGTTCTATGGACTTGTATGTAACTATTGAGAGTCGGGATATTCTACATAATGTAAATATTCCACTAAAGAGTTTGATTTTAGTTCAAAATAATCAATATGTAGAATCAGAACAAGTAATTGCTGAAATTCGTGCTGGAACGTCCACTTTTTATTTTAAAGAGAAGGTACGAAAACATATTTATTCTGAATCAGAGGGAGAAATGCACTGGAGTACTGATGTACACCATGCACCTGAATATACATATGGTAATGTTCATCTATTATTAAAAACAAGTCATTTATGGATATTAGCAGGAGGTTCGTGCAGATCTAGTATAGTGTCTTTTTCGCTCCATAAGGATCAAGATCAAATGAATCCTCATGCTTTTTCTGTCGAAGAAAGATATATCTCTGATCTATCAATGACTAACGGTCGAGTAAGATATAAATTGTTAGATACTTCTGATAAAAAAGATAAGAAAATTCTTGACTATTCAACAAGACCTGATCAAACCATATATAATGGTCGTTGGAATATTATATATCCTTCTATTATCCAAGGGAATTCTTATTTCTTGGCGAAAAAGCGAAGAAATAGATTCATCATCCCATTACAATATGATCAAAAACGAGAGAATGAACTAATACCCTGTTTTGGTATTTCAATCGAAATACCAAAACAGGGTATTTTACGTAGAAATAGTATTCTTGCTTTTTTTGATGATCCACGATACAGAAGAAATAATTCGGGAATTGGAATTACTAAATATGGGACCGTAGAGGTCAATTCAATTATCAAAAAAGAGGATTTGATTGAGTATAGAGGATCAAAAGAATTTATTCCGAAATACCAAATGAAAGTAGATCATTTTTTTTTTATTCTCGAGGAAGTGCATATTTTACCTGGATCTTCATTGATAATGGTCCAGAACAATAGTATCATTGGAGTAGATACACAACTCGCTTTAAATACAAGAAGTCGAGTAGGCGGATTAGTCCGCCTGGAGAGAAAAAAAAAATATATTGAACTAAAAATATTTTCCGGAGATATTTATTTTCCTGGAGAGGCAGATAAGATATCTAGGCACAGCGGCATTTTTATACCACCGAAAACAAAAAAAAAAAATTCTAAGGAATCAAAAAAATTGAAAAATTGGATCTATGTCCAACGTATCACACCCACGAAGAAAAAGTATTTTGTTTCGGTTCGACCCGTAGTCACATATGAAATAACTGATGGCATAAATTTAGCAACACTTTTTCCTCAAGATCTCTTGCGGGAAAAGGATAATGTCCAACTTAGAGTTGTCAATTATATCCTTTATGGAAACGGCAAGTCAATTCGAGGAATTTTTCACACAAGTATTCAATTAGTTCGCACTTGTTTAATATTGAATTGGGATCCAGAACAAAATGGTTCTCCGAAAGAGATTCGTGCTTCCTTTATTGAGGTAAAGGGAAATGATCTGATTCGAAATTTTATGAGAATTGAGTTAGTAAAGTCCAGCATTTCGTATATCGGAAAAAGATATGATAGGGCAAGTTCAGGATTGATTTCCGATAATGGATTAGATCGTACAAATATAAATCCTTTTTACTGCAAGGTTAGTATTCAATTACTTACACAACATCAAGGTACTATTGGTACATTGTTGAATCGAAATAAGGAATGCCAATCTTTGATAATTTTGTCATCATCCAATTGTTCTCGAATTGGTCCATTCAATGGTTCGAAATATAACATGATAAAAGAATCGGATCCCATAATCCCAATTAAGGATTTGTTGTGTCCTTTGGGGACTATTGTCCCTAAAATGGTAAATTTATATTCATTTTACCATTTAATAACTTATAATCAGATTTTGTTAAAGAAATATTTGCTACTTGGTAATTTTCAACAGACTTTCCAAGTACTTCAAGTACTTAAATACTGTTTAATAGATGAAAATAGGAGGATTTATAATCCCGATCCATGCAGTAACATCATTTTGAATCCATTCCATTTGAATTGGCATTTTCTCCATCACGATTATTGGGAAGAGACATCTACAATAATTAGCCTTGGACAATTTTTTTGTGAAAATATATGTCTATTCAAATACAAACCGCACATAAAAAAATCCGGGCAAATTATAATTGTTGATGTTGACGCTTTGATTATAAGATCCGCTAAGCCCTATTTAGCCACTCCAGGAGCAACTATTCATGGCCATTATGGTAAAATATTTTACGAAGGAGATACATTAGTTACATTTATATATGAAAAATCAAGATCTGGTGACATAACACAAGGTCTTCCAAAAGTGGAACAAATCTTAGAAGTACGTTCGATTGATTCAATATCAATGAACCTTGAAAGGAGAGTTGAAGGTTGGAACAAAGGTATACCAAAAATTTTTGGAATCCCCTGGGGATTCTTGATTCAAGCTGAGCTAACCATAGCTCAAAGTCGTATCTCTTTGGTTAATAAAATCCAAAGGGTTTATCGATCTCAGGGGGTACAGATCCATAATAGACATATAGAGATTATTGTACGTCAAGTAACATCAAAAGTGTTGGTTTCAGAAGATGGAATGTCTAATGTTTTTTCACCTGGGGAATTAATTGGATTGTTGCGAGCGGAACGAGTGGGGCGCGCTTTGGACGAAGCGATTTCTTATCGCGCAATCCTATTGGGAATAACAAGGACATCTTTGAATACTCAAAGTTTCATATCCGAAGCAAGTTTTCAAGAAACCGCTCGAGTTTTAGCAAAAGCTGCTCTACGAGGTCGTATTGATTGGTTGAAAGGCCTGAAAGAGAATGTTGTTCTAGGTGGAATTATACCTGTTGGTACAGGATTCAAAAAATTAGTGCACCATTCAAGTAAGGACAAAAACTTTTATTTGGAAATCAAAAGAAAGAATCTATTTGACTTGGAAATAAAAGATCTTTTGTTACACCATAGAGAATTATTTTGTTCTTATGTACCAAATGTACCAAACAATTTCCATGAGACATTAGAACAATCATTTACGCGATTTCATGATTCCTAAGAGCGGATTCTTTTACTTTAACTATCTTTAACTATCTTTTAATTATCTGTTTTTAATTATCTGGTCTGGCTTTTCTTTTAACTTAACTATCTTGTTCTTGTTCGAATATTGATAAAAAAATAAGTAATTAAAAGACATTAATGGTTTGTACTGTGTATTAAAGGTCAATTCCCGGCAGAAGGTTCCATCGGAACAATTACTTATTTCAAAGTACCTCGTCTCTTTGTTAAAGTTAAAAAAAAAAACAAAAAGGAAGTGTGGGAAAAATGACAAGAAGATATTGGAACATTAATTTAGAAGAGATGATGGAGGCCGGAGTTCATTTTGGTCATGGTACTAAGAAATGGAATCCTAGAATGGCCCCTTACATCTCTGCAAAGCGTAAAGGTATTCATATTACAAATCTCACTGGAACTGCTCGTTTTTTATCAGAAGCCTCTGATTTAGTTTTTGATGCGGCAAGTAGGGGAAGAACCTTCTTAATTGTTGGTACCAAAAATAAAGCAGCAGATTTAGTAGCATCGGCTGCAATAAGAGCCCGGTGTCATTATGTTAATAAAAAATGGCTTGGTGGTATGTTAACGAATTGGTCTACTACGGAAACGAGACTTCAAAAGATCAGGGATTTAAGAGCAGAACAAAAGATGGGTAAACTCAACCGTCTTCCCAAAAGAGATGCGGCAATATTGAAGAGAAAATTATTTACCTTGCAAACATATCTCGGCGGTATCAAATATATGACGAGGTTGCCTGATATTGTGATCATCGTTGATCAGCAAGAAGAATATACGGCTCTTCGAGAGTGTGTAATTTTGGGTATTCCGACGATTTGTTTAATCGATACAAATTGTGACCCGGATCTCGCAGATATTTCGATTCCATCCAACGATGATGCTATAGCTTCAATCCGATTGGTTCTTAACAAATTAGTATCCGCAATTTGTGAGGGCCGCTCTAGCTATATAAGAAATCCTTGATTATGATTAAGGGGGGATTTTTTGGATTCGGTTACTATTCTTGAATTAAATAAAAAAAAAAGCAAAAAGGTAAGTGCGGGCATATTGATAATATGTTATTATATTACGTGATTTCTTGGTATCCTATGTAAATTCTTGATATCTTAAATATACAATTAATGAATACGATTTTTGATTCATATTGGTGAGTTGAAAAAGAGATAGAGATGGTTGAATCAAAATAATTTCTTTTTTGAAGTTCAATTTCTGCTAGAGTACAATATGAATGTTATACCATGTTCCATTAAAACACTCAAAGGGTTATACGATATATCGGGTGTAGAGGTAGGCCAACATTTATATTGGCAAATAGGAGGTTTACAAATCCATGCCCAAGTACTTATCACTTCTTGGGTAGTAATTGCTATCTTATTAGGTTCAGTCATTATAGCTGTTCGGAATCCACAAACCATTCCGACCAACGGTCAGAATTTCTTTGAATATATCCTTGAATTTATTCGAGACTTAAGCAAAACCCAGATTGGAGAAGAATATGGCCCTTGGGTTCCCTTTATCGGAACTATGTTCCTCTTTATTTTTGTTTCTAACTGGTCAGGTGCTCTTTTACCTTGGAAAATTATACAGTTACCTCATGGAGAATTAGCTGCACCCACGAATGATATAAATACTACTGTTGCTTTAGCTTTACTCACGTCCGTCGCATATTTTTATGCGGGTCTTAGCAAAAAAGGATTGGGTTATTTTGGGAAATACATTCAACCAACCCCCATCCTTTTACCAATTAACATCCTAGAAGATTTCACAAAACCTTTATCTCTTAGTTTTCGACTTTTCGGAAATATATTAGCTGATGAATTAGTAGTTGTTGTTCTTGTTTCTTTAGTCCCTTCAGTAGTTCCTATACCTGTCATGTTTCTTGGATTATTTACAAGTGGTATTCAAGCTCTTATTTTTGCAACCTTAGCCGCGGCTTATATAGGTGAATCCATGGAAGGTCATCATTAACTAGCTTTTCAAATAGTCTTTTTTTTTTAATTCTATTATTAAGCAAGCTTATCCCACATGATTCATGATAATCCAATTGGATGGGTAAGATAATAGTGTATGATTCCATCATCTAGAATTGTAGGAGAAAAGATAGACAATATTCCAACAGAATTCTAAAAAAAAGAAGGGCTGGGGAGGTTATAGTTAGAGTATAATATATGTAATAATGTCTATAGGCTCTAAACCCCCGTCTATTTTTCTAGGAATTATTCTATTCCAGAATCAATTAAAAAAAATTAGGATGGTTTACATTATGGAAGAAAAGAATGGATATGTGATATTAGAATCACATTAAATATTCTTTAGTTATATGAGATAAGTCTATCCATAATATCGCTATATTACATAACTATATAATATTTATATAATATTTTTTTTTTTTTTTATAGTATTGTTTATTTTATTTATTTATTTATTATTTATTTATTATAGTATTGTAAGGCTAGAATTTCTATTTTTCCTAATTACAACCAATCCTATAATCATAATCTGGATCCTCATTATTCATATTTGTTATGTTATATATGAACAATATACAACATAAAATAAATATATATATTTATTATCCGGTTTAATTAAAATTTAAATTAGATTCAATTCATTATATATTTCTTATTTATATATTTATTTATATATATATATATATATTATTTATTATTCTTAATTCCTTAATTCTTATATTTTTATATTAAAAATTTTTGTTATTATTTTATTTATAATTATTATTTTATTTTAATAGTTAGTAACTAATTGGTAGTTAATTATTTTATTAATATAACTAATTAAAATTAAGTAACTAATTAAAATTAAGTATTTAATAATTAATAATTATTAGTTAATAAAATGAAATAAATAATTATAAATAAATAATTAATAAATAAATTTTTAATTTAAGTTAAGATATTAATAATTAATATCTATTGGTACTTTTTTATTACATAATATGTATCACATATTAACTTTTTTATTACTATTACATATTAATATATATATTTTATTATATTAATTTTTATTTATATTAATTATTTATATTAATTTATATTTATATTGGATTAATTTGGTATTAAATTAATTTGATAATTTGATTGATATTGATTGCAGCTCACACTGCATTTAGATAGATTTCAATATCAGTCCTTCTCTTCTAGCAATTTTTTTTTGAATGAAAAAATAAATAAACTTAACAATAGTGTAGTGTAGTAAAGAACGAAGAATTAAATGAAAGAGTGGTTTGAAACAAAGAAATACAATAGTTACAACTGTATGCATATGGATTTACAAAAACTCTATGATAGTTAAAAACTAAAAACGAGATAGTTCTGACGATTCCGTTTTTTAATTTAGTAATTAATATTATTATTTCAATTTCAACTCGTGAATCTTAATTAAAAAAGTCATAATTGATTGGTTGATTGTATCATTAACCATTTCTTCTTTTTTGTTTTGTGTGAGGAACTTACCATGAATCCACTGATTTCTGCCGCTTCCGTTATTGCTGCTGGATTGGCCGTGGGGCTTGCTTCTATAGGACCTGGAGTTGGTCAAGGTACTGCTGCAGGCCAAGCTGTAGAAGGTATTGCGAGACAACCGGAAGCAGAGGGTAAAATACGAGGTACTTTATTGCTTAGTCTAGCTTTTATGGAAGCTTTAACAATTTACGGACTGGTTGTGGCATTAGCACTTTTATTTGCGAATCCTTTTGTTTAATCCTCAAAATATAAAAAAAGTACCTTAGAGACTTTTTTCTTATTAACTCTTAACTTGGAATTTTCCTTTGCTTCTTAGAATTATATTAACACGTTACTATAAAATTACTTATTTATTGAGACAATACCTAGGAAGGGTTGATTTGAAGATGAGGAATTACCGCATTCACTTGCTTTCTTCCTTTCTGTCTTTAGCTTAGTACAATAGAAAACTTTTTTAGAAAACTTTTTTATTTTCATTGTTTGGAAGTGTTTCAACAAATGAAATATTTTTCAATTGATATCAGATCTAAAACCTAAGTCTAAAGTCTAAGTAAAGTATCTTATTAGAAAATTTTTGAAAATGTAAAAAAATTTAAACAAAACAAATGAAATTACTAGATTTCTTTTATTCTCATTAAATAAATAAAGTGGAAATAAATAAAAAAAAAAAAAAAAGAAATCGATCAAAAAAAAAGGGCGATCGGAGTGATACAAAAATAACTCTGTTCTTTGTTAGTCCTATCCAAAAGAAAAGAGAGGAGAATATATGAAAAATGTAATTGATTCTTTCGTTTACTTGGGCCACTGGCCATACGCCGGAAGTTTCGGGTTTAATACCGATATTTTAGCAACAAATCCAATAAATCTAAGTGTAGTGCTTGGTGTATTGATTTATTTTGGAAAGGGAGTGTGTGCGAGTTGTTTATTTCAAGAATAGGATGGATCCATCCATCTGCACTTATGGTATTTATAAGGGATAGGGGAAATAGTAAAAAAGTGCACGATCTCGACGAATTTCTTCTGAATAAATTAAGAAATTATATGCAAGAACCATAGCATTTCGTGATTTATTGGTAAATCCACTTTGATTCTCTATCAACCAATAATGCGAGACCTTTAACATGGTTAAAGCTAAATTGTTTAAAGTCCGGACAAAACATGGTATTCTTTCTACCACTACGTTAGTAACCAAATAGTTCAAAAAAAATTGGTAATTTATTTGATTTTGATATATAACACTCATATCAATAAATAAATTTAAACTATTTATGAGATAAAAAAAGCAAACAAAGTTCCTTTTTTTATCTAATGCCGAATCGACGACCTATGTATAAAAAAGAGGAATTTTTGGACTTGAAGAAACAAAAATATAATATAATTATTATTATTTTAATTTTTATAATCATATTTTCTTTTTTCATTCAAAAAAATGAAAAAAAAAAGTACAAATAAAAAAACAACTTTGCTGACAATTTTAGATTTTGATCTGGTCTAGTCGGAAGAGTCTTCCTAATATTCTGGTTTTTTATTTTATAAGTTTTGATATGTTTAACTACAAACAGAAAAGAGAAGGTAGGCTCATTACATTAAAAAAGCTATGGGAATACTCATACCATAAATAAATATTTGAGCGTGAGAGCCAAATGAATCGAAAGATTCATGTTTGGTTCGGGAAGAGATCATGGAAGTTGTGAAATTAATGGTAAGATAATCTACTTTCATTAAATGATTTATTAGATAATCGAAAACAGAGGATTTTAAGTACTATTCGAAATTCGGAAGAATTACGTAAAGGGGCCGTCGAGCAGCTCGAAAGAGCCCGGACTCGCTTACGTAAAGTGGAAATAGAAGCAGATGAGTATCGAATGAATGGATACTCTGAAATAGAACGAGAAAAAGTAAATTTGATTAATGCCACTAGTGATAGTTTGGAACAAT